GCTAGCGTAGCTCAATTAAAGCGTAACACTGAAGATGTTAAGATGGGCCCTAGAAAGCCCCGTAAGCACAAAGGTTTGGTCCTGACTTTACTGTCAGCTCTAGCTAGATTTACACATGCAAGTATCCGCCCCCCTGTGAGGATGCCCTTAGTGCCCTTCTTGAGCACAAGGAGCTGGTATCAGGCACACACTTGCTAGCCCACGACACCTTGCTTAGCCACACCCCCAAGGGAATCCAGCAGTGATAAATATTAAGCCATAAGTGAAAACTTGACTTAGTTAAAGCTAAGAGAGCCGGTAAAACTCGTGCCAGCCACCGCGGTTATACGAGAGGCTCAAGTTGACAGACAACGGCGTAAAGAGTGGTTAAGGAGAATATTGAACTAAAGCGGAACACCCTCACAGCTGTTATACGCTTCCGAGGACATGAACCCCAACTACGAAGGTGGCTTTACATTACCTGAACCCACGAAAGCTAAGAAACAAACTGGGATTAGATACCCCACTATGCTTAGCCTTAAACTTTGATCGTTTACCACATCAAACATCCGCCTGGGAATTACGAACACTAGTTTAAAACCCAAAGGACTTGGCGGTGCTTAACATCCACCTAGAGGAGCCTGTTCTAGAACCGATAACCCCCGTTAAACCTCACCCTCCCTAGTTTTATACCGCCTATATACCACCGTCGCCAGCTTACCCTGTGAAGGTCTAATAGTAAGCACAATTGGCACAGCCCAAAACGTCAGGTCGAGGTGTAGTGCATGAGAGGGGAAGAAATGGGCTACATTCGCTGTCTGCCAGCGAATACGAATGTTGTATTGAAACATACAACTGAAGGAGGATTTAGCAGTAAGCAGAAAATAGAGTGTTCCGCTGAAACCGGCTCTTAAGCGCGCACACACCGCCCGTCACCCTCCCCAAGCACCTGGACCCTAATTTTCTTAAACCTGCACAAACGCGAAGGAGAGGAAAGTCGTAACATGGTAAGCGTACCGGAAGGTGCGCTTGGTTAAACCAGAGCGTAGCTAAAGTAGTAAAGCATCTCCCTTACACTGAGAAGTCATCCGTGCAAGTCGGATCGCCCTGAACGCCTATTAGCTAGCCCCACTAACTAAACCTAACAAACAAACATAAATTAAACCCAAAAGCACTAAACCAACCCAAACAAAACATTTTTCCTCCTTAGTATGGGCGACAGAAAAGGACTCAAGGGAGCAATAGAATAAGTACCGCAAGGGAAAGCTGAAAGAGAAATGAAATAAACCAGTAAAGCCTGAAAAAGCAGAGATTTTTCCTCGTACCTTTTGCATCATGATTTAGCCAGTACATTCAAGCAAAGAGAACTTTAGTTTGAATCCCCGAAACTGCGTGAGCTACTCCAAGACAGCCTATTTATAGGGCAAACCCGTCTCTGTGGCAAAAGAGTGGGAAGAGCTTCGAGTAGGGGTGACAGACCTATCGAACCCAGTTATAGCTGGTTGCCCGGGAATTGGATAGAAGTTCAGCCTTATAGCTTCTCCCTTCATATCAATATTAACTACCTAACGATAATATAAGAAACTATAAGAGTTAGTCAAAGGGGGTACAGCCCCTTTGAACAAAGATACAACTTTCCCAGGAGGATAAAGATCATAATTTCTAAGGCAAAACGTTTTGGTGGGCCTAAAAGCAGCCATCCCAACAGAAAGCGTTAAAGCTCAAACGTTCCTCAACCTTCCCCATATCCTGATATCCCTATCTTAATCCCCTAACATTACCGGGCCTCCCCATGCATCCATGGGGGCGACCCTGCTAAAATGAGTAATAAGAGAGCCCACCCTCTCTCCCCTGCACGTGTGTAAATCGGAACGGACCAACCACCGAATAATAACGGCCCCAAACAAAGAGGGAACTGGACAAACGCACAAATTACACTAGAAAATCGTCCTAAAATTACCGTTAACCCCACACTGGTGTGCTTACTGGGAAAGACTAAAAGAAAGAGAAGGAACTCGGCAAACAAATACTAAGCCTCGCCTGTTTACCAAAAACATCGCCTCTTGCAAAACCAAAGAATAAGAGGTCCCGCCTGCCCAGTGACAATATGGTTCAACGGCCGCGGTATTTTGACCGTGCAAAGGTAGCGTAATCACTTGTCTTTTAAATGAAGACCTGTATGAATGGCATAACGAGGGCTTAACTGTCTCCTCTTTCCAGTCAATGAAATTGATCTCCCCGTGCAGAAGCGGGGATACTTACATAAGACGAGAAGACCCTATGGAGCTTTAGACACCAAGACAGACCATGTTAAACACCCTGTACACAACAGCCCAAACTTAATGGTCCCCTGTCCTAATGTCTTCGGTTGGGGCGACCATGGGGTAGCACAAAACCCCCATGCGGAATAGGAGAACAACCCACTATTTTTCCCCTCCTCCCACAAGCAAGAGTTACAACTCTAACTAACAGAATATCTGACCCTTTATGATCCGGCTCTCGCCGATTAACGGACCAAGTTACCCTAGGGATAACAGCGCAATCCCCTTTTAGAGCCCATATCGACAAGGGGGTTTACGACCTCGATGTTGGATCAGGACATCCTAATGGTGCAGCCGCTATTAAGGGTTCGTTTGTTCAACGATTAAAGTCCTACGTGATCTGAGTTCAGACCGGAGTAATCCAGGTCAGTTTCTATCTATGAAGCAATCTTTTCTAGTACGAAAGGACCGAAAAGAAGAGGCCCATACCTCAGGCACGCCTCCCCCTTACCTAATGAAACCATCTAAACTAGGTAAAAGGGCGCACCCCCGTGCCTAAGAGAACGGCATGTTAGAGTGGCAGAGCCCGGTGATTGCAAAAGGCCTAAGCCCTTTAAACAGAGGTTCAAGTCCTCTCCCTAACTATGATTACAGCACTAATTACCCACCTACTAAATCCCCTAGCCTTCATCGTCCCCGTCCTCCTAGCTGTCGCATTCCTTACCTTAATCGAACGAAAAGTCCTAGGCTATATACAACTACGTAAAGGCCCTAACGTAGTAGGACCTTATGGACTCCTACAACCTATCGCTGATGGAGTTAAACTATTCATCAAAGAACCAGTTCGACCATCCACCTCCTCCCCAGTCCTATTTCTGCTAGCCCCTATGCTTGCACTAACCCTGGCCCTTACACTCTGAGCCCCCATACCTCTCCCCTACCCTGTAGCCGACCTAAACCTTGGAATCCTCTTCATTCTAGCCCTGTCAAGCCTCGCCGTATACTCAATTTTAGGCTCAGGCTGGGCTTCAAATTCAAAATATGCCCTAGTAGGAGCACTACGAGCCGTAGCCCAAACCATTTCCTATGAGGTCAGCCTAGGCCTCATTCTTCTTAATATCATTATCTTTACAGGAGGCTTTACTCTCCAAACCTTTAACACTGCACAAGAAGGCATTTGACTCGTTATACCCGCATGACCCCTCGCTGCTATATGGTATATTTCCACTTTAGCAGAAACTAACCGAGCCCCCTTTGACCTTACCGAGGGAGAATCTGAACTTGTCTCGGGCTTTAACGTAGAATACGCAGGAGGCCCCTTCGCCCTATTCTTCCTAGCCGAATACGCCAACATCCTCCTTATAAACACACTCTCTGCCACATTATTCCTAGGAGCCTCCCACATCCCCACACTGCCAGAACTTACAGCCATGAACCTAATAACTAAAGCAGCTCTTCTGTCAATTGTCTTCCTCTGAGTTCGAGCATCCTACCCCCGATTCCGATATGACCAGCTCATGCACCTCATTTGAAAAAACTTCCTGCCTCTCACTCTCGCACTTGTTATTTGACATCTGGCACTCCCCATTGCATTCGCAGGACTTCCTCCTCAACTATAACCCCACTGGAGCTGTGCCTGAAGTAAAGGGCCACTTTGATAGAGTGAATTATGGGGGTTAAAGTCCCCCCAACTCCTTAGAAAGAAGGGATTTGAACCCTACCTGAAGAGATCAAAACTCTTAGTGCTTCCACTACACCACTTCCTAGCAGGGTCAGCTAAACTCAAGCTCTTGGGCCCATACCCCAAACATGTAGGTTAAAATCCTTCCTCTGCTAATGAACCCTTATATTCTAGCTGTCCTATTATTTGGTTTAGGCCTAGGGACTACAATTACATTCGCAAGCTCACACTGACTTCTTGCCTGAATAGGCCTAGAAATCAATACCCTAGCCATTATTCCCCTGATAGCCCAACACCACCACCCCCGAGCAGTTGAAGCCACTACAAAATATTTTCTAACTCAAGCCACAGCTGCCGCCGTACTTCTCTTTGCTAGCACAACCAACGCCTGACTTACCGGCCAATGAGATATTCTGCAAATAACTCATCCACTGCCCACCACAATAATCACCCTAGCTTTAGCCCTCAAAATTGGCCTCGCCCCAATACACTCTTGACTCCCCGAAGTTCTTCAAGGGTTAGACCTAACAACCGGCTTAATCCTATCAACATGACAAAAACTTGCCCCCTTCGCTTTATTCCTCCAACTTCAACCTAACAACCCCACCCTCCTAATTATTCTTGGCCTCGCCTCCACACTAATTGGAGGCTGAGGAGGACTAAACCAAACACAACTACGAAAAATTCTTGCGTACTCCTCCATCGCTCACTTAGGATGAATAACCCTTATCATCCAATTCTCCCCCTCTCTCACTCTATTAACCCTCCTCACCTATTTCGTTATAACCTTCTCAACATTCCTTGTTTTCAAAATTAATAAAGCAACAAACGTTAATTCCCTAGCAATTTCCTGAACCAAAACACCAATCATTACCTCCCTAGCACCCCTAGTGCTCCTCTCCCTTGGAGGCCTTCCACCGCTAACCGGCTTTATACCAAAATGACTAATCCTCCAAGAACTAACCAAACAAGACCTCCCCGTCCTAGCCACTGCAGCCGCACTAACCGCCTTACTAAGCCTATACTTCTACCTTCGCCTCTCCTACGCAATAACCCTTACAATATTCCCAAACAATCTTTCAGGAACAACCCCTTGACGCTTCCACACCCCCCAACTTAACCTCCCCTTAGCTATCTCAACTTCCGCCACCATTCTCCTCCTCCCTTTAACCCCCGCTATCACAGCCTTACTTACCCCTTAGAGACTTAGGTTAGTACTAGACCAAGAGCCTTCAAAGCTCTAAGCGAGAGTGAAAATCTCCCAGTCCCTGAATAAGACTTGCGGGATACTAACCCACATCGCCTGCATGCAAAACAGACACTTTAATTAAGCTAAAGCCTTACTAGATAGGCAGGCCTTGATCCTACAAAATCTTAGTTAACAGCTAAGCGCCCAATCCAGCGAGCATCTATCTACTTTCCCCCGCCTAACGACAAACATAATAGGCGGGGGAAAGCCCCGGCAGGTAATTAGCCTGCATCTTAAGATTTGCAATCTTATATGTAAAACACCTCAGAGCTTGGTAAGAAGAGGATTCAAACCTCTGTCTATGGGGCTACAATCCACCGCTTAAAACTCAGCCATCCTACCTGTGGCAATCACACGCTGATTTTTCTCAACTAATCACAAAGACATCGGCACCCTCTATCTAGTATTTGGTGCTTGAGCCGGAATAGTAGGCACAGCTTTAAGCCTACTCATTCGAGCAGAACTGAGCCAACCTGGCGCCCTTCTAGGGGATGACCAAATTTATAACGTTATTGTTACGGCCCACGCCTTTGTAATAATTTTCTTTATAGTAATGCCAATCATGATTGGAGGTTTCGGAAACTGATTAATTCCACTAATGATCGGAGCCCCTGACATAGCATTCCCCCGAATAAACAACATGAGTTTCTGGCTTCTCCCTCCTTCCTTCCTCCTTCTCCTAGCCTCTTCAGGAGTTGAAGCTGGAGCCGGAACTGGTTGAACAGTCTACCCTCCACTAGCTGGTAACCTTGCTCACGCCGGGGCATCAGTTGACCTAACCATCTTCTCCCTTCATTTAGCAGGGGTCTCATCAATTCTAGGAGCAATTAATTTTATTACTACCATTATTAACATGAAACCTCCTGCAGTCTCAATATACCAAATCCCACTATTTGTCTGAGCTGTCTTAATTACAGCCGTCCTTCTTCTTCTATCCCTTCCAGTTTTAGCCGCTGGAATTACAATACTCCTTACAGACCGAAACCTAAATACTGCCTTCTTTGACCCAGCAGGAGGTGGGGACCCTATCCTCTACCAGCACTTATTCTGATTCTTCGGGCACCCGGAAGTATATATTCTTATTCTCCCAGGCTTCGGAATAATCTCACATATTGTTGCCTACTACGCCGGTAAAAAAGAACCTTTCGGATATATAGGAATGGTTTGAGCTATAATGGCTATCGGCCTATTAGGTTTCATTGTATGAGCTCATCATATGTTTACTGTAGGGATAGACGTAGACACACGCGCATACTTTACATCCGCTACTATAATTATTGCTATTCCAACCGGGGTAAAAGTTTTCAGCTGGTTAGCTACTCTACATGGAGGCAGCATTAAATGAGAAACCCCCATACTATGAGCCCTCGGATTTATTTTCCTATTTACTGTAGGAGGACTAACAGGAATTGTATTAGCAAACTCGTCCCTAGATATTGTTCTTCACGACACATATTACGTAGTAGCCCACTTCCATTATGTCCTCTCTATAGGAGCCGTCTTCGCAATCGTTGCTGGCTTCGTTCACTGATTCCCTCTTTTTACAGGATATACCCTACATGATACATGAACAAAAATCCACTTCGGCGTAATGTTTGTAGGAGTAAACCTAACCTTCTTCCCACAGCACTTCTTAGGACTTGCTGGAATGCCTCGACGATACTCAGATTATCCTGACGCATATACTCTATGAAATACTATTTCTTCAATTGGATCCCTGGTTTCTCTTGTAGCCGTAATCATATTCCTCTTCATTATCTGAGAAGCGTTTGCTGCAAAACGTGAAGTCCTTTCAGTAGAACTCACAGCAACTAACGTAGAGTGACTTCACGGCTGCCCACCTCCTTATCACACATTTGAAGAACCAGCTTTCGTTCAAATTCGCTCAAACTAACGAGAAAGGGAGGAGTTGAACCCCCATCAATTGGTTTCAAGCCAACCACATAACCGCTCTGTCACTTTCTTCATAAGACACTAGTAAAATGCTATTACACTGCCTTGTCAAGGCAAAGTCGTGGGTTAAACCCCCGCGTGTCTTAAATTTTAATGGCACATCCCTCTCAACTTGGATTTCAAGACGCAGCTTCACCCCTTATAGAAGAACTCTTACACTTTCACGACCATGCTTTAATAATTGTCTTCTTAATTAGCACACTAGTACTTTACATTATTGTAGCTATAGTAACTGCTAAATTTACGGACAAACTAATTTTAGACTCCCAAGAAATTGAAATTATTTGAACAATTCTCCCAGCTATTATCTTAATCCTTATCGCCCTCCCATCTCTTCGAATTCTTTACCTTATAGACGAAATCAACGACCCTCATCTTACTATTAAAGCCATGGGCCACCAATGATACTGAAGCTATGAATACACTGACTACGAAGACCTTGGCTTCGACTCTTATATAGTTCCTACACAAGACCTAACCCCCGGCCAGTTCCGACTCTTAGAAGCAGACCACCGCATGGTAATTCCAGTAGACTCCCCTATCCGAGTCCTAATTTCTGCCGAAGACGTCCTTCACTCATGAGCTGTCCCTGCTCTCGGAGTGAAAGTTGATGCAGTCCCTGGACGACTTAACCAAACAACCTTTATTGTAAACCGCCCCGGAGTTTACTACGGTCAATGCTCTGAAATCTGCGGGGCAAACCATAGCTTTATACCTATCGTAGTTGAAGCAGTTCCCCTAGAACACTTTGAAAACTGAACCTCCTCAATAATTGAAGACGCCTCGCTAAGAAGCTAAATCGGTACAAAGCGTTAGCCTTTTAAGCTAAAGATTGGTGACTACCACCCACCCTCAGCGATATGCCTCAACTTAACCCCGCGCCCTGATTCGCAATTTTAACTTTTTCTTGATTAATTTTCCTCACTGTTATTCCCCCAAAAGTAATGGCTCATACCTTTCCAAACGAGCCAACTCCTCAAAGCACAGAAAAACCTAAAACAGAACCTTGAAACTGACCATGGCAATAAGCTTTTTTGATCAATTTATATCCCCTGTTTATCTAGGAATCCCACTAATTGCACTTGCTCTTACCCTCCCCTGAATCCTTTACCCAACCCCTTCAACACGATGACTTAACAACCGCCTCTTAACACTACAAGGATGGTTTATTAACCGCTTTACACAACAGCTCCTTCTACCCCTAAATCCAGGGGGACACAAATGAGCCACACTATTTACTTCCTTAATAGTCTTCTTAATCTCCCTTAACATACTAGGACTACTCCCTTACACCTTTACACCCACTACACAACTTTCCCTAAATATAGGCTTAGCTGTCCCCCTTTGACTTGCCACCGTAATCATCGGAATACGAAACCAGCCCACCCATGCCCTCGGCCACCTTCTTCCAGAAGGAACACCAACCCTTCTAATCCCAGTCCTAATCATTATCGAAACAATTAGTCTATTTATCCGCCCCCTGGCCCTAGGCGTTCGACTTACAGCCAACCTTACAGCCGGACATCTGCTAATTCAGCTTATCGCCACAGCTGCATTCGTCCTACTCCCCCTAATGCCAACAGTAGCGATCCTAACAGCCATCCTTCTATTCCTCCTTACACTTCTTGAAGTAGCAGTAGCTATGATTCAAGCATATGTCTTTGTTCTCCTATTAAGTCTCTACCTACAAGAAAACGTCTAATGGCCCATCAAGCACATCCTTATCATATAGTTGACCCCAGCCCCTGACCCCTTACAGGCGCCGTCGGTGCCCTACTAATAACTTCAGGTTTAGCAATCTGATTCCACTTCCACTCTACCCTTCTAATAACACTTGGACTAATCCTCGTCACCCTAACAACAGCCCAATGATGACGAGACGTCGTACGAGAAGGCACTTTCCAAGGACACCACACCCCTCCCGTACAAAAAGGCCTTCGATACGGAATAATCCTTTTTATCACTTCGGAAGTTCTCTTCTTCTTAGGCTTTTTCTGAGCCTTCTACCACTCTAGCCTAGCCCCAACCCCTGAACTAGGCGGATGCTGGCCCCCCACAGGAATTACTGCCTTAGATCCATTCGAAGTCCCTCTTCTCAACACAGCCGTTCTCCTTGCCTCTGGTGTAACAGTTACATGAGCCCACCATAGCATCATAGAAGGAAAACGAAAACAAGCAATTCAATCCCTAGCACTAACTATTTTGCTAGGCGGCTACTTCACATGTCTCCAAGCTATAGAATATTATGAAGCCCCCTTCACAATTGCAGACGGAGTTTACGGCTCTACCTTCTTTGTTGCAACCGGCTTCCACGGCCTACACGTTATTATTGGCTCTACCTTCCTAGCTGTCTGCTTTATGCGCCAAGTCCGTCACCATTTTACATCAGACCATCATTTTGGCTTTGAAGCAGCCGCCTGATATTGACACTTCGTAGACGTTGTCTGACTCTTCCTCTACGTTTCAATTTATTGATGAGGATCATAATCTTTCTAGTATTAAAAAGTATAAGTGACTTCCAATCACCCGGTCTTGGTTAAAATCCAAGGAAAGATAATGAACTTAATTACTACCGTCATTGCAATCGCAACCCTCCTCTCAATTATCCTTGCCATCGTTTCCTTCTGACTCCCTCAAATAAACCCAGACCACGAAAAACTCTCACCCTATGAATGCGGCTTTGACCCGCTAGGCTCAGCTCGTCTCCCTTTCTCCCTCCGATTTTTCCTAGTCGCTATCCTCTTCCTATTATTTGATCTAGAAATTGCCCTTCTCTTACCCCTCCCATGGGGGGACCAACTAGACACACCAGTCTTAACATTCCTCTGAGCCTCTCTAGTCCTAGCCCTTCTCACCCTGGGCCTAATCTATGAATGAATTCAAGGAGGCCTAGAATGAGCTGAATAGGTTATTAGTTTAATTAAAACACTTGATTTCGGCTCAAAAGCTTGTGGTTAAAGTCCACAATCACCTACATGACCCCCGTTCACTTCGCCTTCTCATCAACATTTATGCTAGGACTAGCAGGCTTAGCCTTCCACCGCTACCACCTCCTTTCCGCCTTACTCTGTCTAGAAGGTATAATACTCTCCCTTTTTGTTGCCCTCTCCCTTTGAACCCTCCAACTAGATTCCACTAGCTTTTCAGCCTCTCCTATACTTCTATTAGCCTTCTCAGCATGTGAAGCAAGCGCAGGCCTCGCCCTCCTAGTTGCCACTGCTCGAACACACGGAACAGACCGCCTACAAAGCCTAAACCTTCTACAATGCTAAAAATCTTAATTCCTACCCTTATGCTTGTCCCAACAACCTGACTTACACCTGCTAAATGACTCTGACCTACCACCTTAGCCCATAGCTTTGTCATTGCCCTAGCCAGCCTCTCCTGACTAAAAAATCTTTCTGAGACAGGCTGATCCTGCCTAAATGGTTACATAGCAACCGATACCCTATCAACCCCGCTCCTAGTCCTTACCTGCTGACTTCTCCCTCTTATAATCCTTGCCAGCCAAAACCACACATCTTCAGAACCAGTTAACCGCCAACGCATGTATATTACACTCCTCACTTCCCTTCAGTTTTTTCTTATCCTGGCTTTCGGGGCAACAGAAATCATTATATTTTACGTCATATTTGAAGCCACACTTATCCCCACCCTAATTATTATTACACGCTGAGGAAACCAAACCGAACGCCTTAATGCAGGAACTTACTTCCTCTTCTATACCTTAGCAGGCTCTCTCCCCCTTCTTGTCGCCCTCCTCCTCTTACAAAATAATACAGGCTCACTCTCACTACTTACACTCCAATACTCCAACCCTATTTCCCTCTCTACTTATGCAGATAAGCTCTGATGAGCAGGCTGCCTCTTAGCCTTCCTAGTTAAAATACCCCTCTACGGCGTCCATCTCTGGCTCCCTAAAGCCCACGTTGAAGCCCCTATCGCAGGCTCAATAGTCCTCGCAGCGGTGCTCCTAAAACTTGGAGGCTACGGCATGATACGAATAATGATTATGCTAGAGCCTTTAACCAAAGAACTCAGCTACCCCTTCATTATTTTTGCCCTCTGAGGAGTCATCATAACCGGCTCAATCTGCTTACGCCAAACAGACCTAAAATCACTCATCGCCTATTCATCTGTAAGCCACATAGGCCTAGTTGCAGGAGGAATTCTTATCCAAACACCCTGAGGCTTTACAGGAGCCCTCATCCTAATAATTGCCCACGGCCTCACATCCTCTGCTCTCTTCTGCTTAGCAAACACTAATTATGAACGAACACACAGCCGAACAATAGTCCTTGCCCGTGGCCTACAAATGGTTCTACCCCTAATAGCAACTTGGTGATTCATTGCAAGCCTAGCCAACCTTGCCCTCCCTCCTCTCCCTAACCTTATAGGAGAATTAATAATTATTACATCCTTATTTAACTGATCTTGATGAACACTAGCCCTAACTGGAACTGGCACTCTCATTACAGCCGGCTACTCCCTCTACATATTCCTAATAACCCAACGAGGGCCCCTCCCTGGACATATTATTACCCTCGACCCATCCCACTCTCGAGAACACCTACTCATTCTCCTCCACCTTCTCCCTTTAATCCTCCTTATTCTTAAACCAGAACTAATCTGAGGATGAACCGCCTGTGGATGTAGTTTAAACAAAAACGCTAGATTGTGATTCTAGAAACTGGAGGTTAAACCCCTCTCATTCACCGAGAGAGGCTCGCCAGCAACAAAGACTGCTAATCTTCGTCACCTTGGTTGAACCCCAAGGCTCACTCGAGCCGCTCCTAAAGGATAACAGCTAATCCGTTGGTCTTAGGAACCAAAGACTCTTGGTGCAAATCCAAGTAGCAGCTATGCACCCTACCTCGCTTATAATGACATCCAGCCTAATTATCATTTTTACACTCCTGGCTTACCCAATTATCACCACCTTAAACCCCCGCCCACAACACCCTGACTGAGCACTGCTACAAGTTAAAACAGCAGTAAAACTTGCCTTTTTCGTTAGCCTACTCCCCCTCTTCATCTACCTAAACCAAGGGTTGGAAACCATCGTTACAAACTGAAACTGAATAAATACCCTAACCTTTGATATTAACATTAGCCTGAAATTCGACCACTATTCCATTATCTTCACCCCTATCGCCCTTTATGTAACATGATCCATCTTGGAGTTCGCGTCCTGGTACATGCACTCAGACCCATATATAAACCGATTCTTCAAATACCTCTTAATTTTCCTAATCGCTATAATCATCTTAGTAACCGCAAACAACATATTCCAAATCTTCATTGGCTGAGAAGGTGTCGGAATTATGTCCTTCCTACTAATCGGCTGATGATACGGCCGAGCAGACGCCAATACCGCGGCCCTACAAGCCGTCCTCTATAACCGAGTTGGAGACATCGGACTAATCTTCGCCATAGCATGAATAGCTACAAACCTAAACTCATGAGAAATACAACAAATATTTGTTACAGCTAAAAACCTTGACCTCACCTACCCTCTCCTAGGCTTAATCATTGCTGCAACAGGAAAATCAGCTCAATTCGGACTTCACCCATGACTCCCCTCTGCAATGGAGGGCCCTACACCGGTCTCTGCCCTACTGCATTCCAGCACCATGGTCGTCGCAGGTATTTTCCTCCTCGTCCGTATGAGCCCCCTAATAGAAAATAACCAAACTGCCCTCACTATCTGCCTCTGCTTAGGAGCCCTCACAACTTTCTTCACAGCTACTTGTGCCCTCACCCAAAATGACATTAAAAAAATTGTTGCTTTCTCCACATCCAGCCAACTAGGCTTGATAATAGTAACCATCGGCCTTAACCAGCCTCAACTTGCCTTCCTCCATATTTGTACCCACGCTTTCTTTAAAGCTATACTATTCCTCTGCTCAGGCTCCATCATTCACAGCCTAAACGATGAGCAAGATATCCGTAAAATAGGAGGAATACATAACCTCACACCCTTCACCTCCTCCTGCCTTACCATTGGCAGCCTAGCCCTCACCGGCACCCCCTTTCTCGCAGGCTTCTTCTCAAAAGACGCCATCATTGAAGCACTAAACACATCCCATCTTAACGCCTGAGCCCTAATCCTTACCCTACTGGCAACCTCCTTCACCGCCATTTACAGCATGCGCATTGTTTTCTTCGTAGTAATAGGCCACCCCCGATTTAATGCACTTTCCCCAATCAACGAAAACAACCCCGCAGTCATTAACCCTATCAAACGACTAGCCTGAGGAAGCATCATTGCCGGCCTCCTAATTACATCCAATATCCTCCCACTCAAAACCCCAGTCATAACTATGCCACCAATCCTTAAACTTGCTGCCCTAGCAGTAACTATCCTCGGAGTCCTCATTGCTTTAGAACTAGCCTCCCTCACAAGCAAACAATATTCTCCCACACCAACTCTCCCTGCCCATCACTTCTCTAACATGTTAGGCTTCTTTCCCGCAGTCATCCACCGCTTTACCCCAAAACTCAACCTAATACTAGGCCAATTTATTGCTAGCCAACTAGTCGACCAAACATGATTAGAAAAAGTAGGCCCCAAAGCCATTACCTCAACAAACATCCCTCTCATCTCCACAGCAAGCAATATTCAACAAGGAATAGTAAAAACCTACCTCTCAATTTTCTTCCTTACCCTGACTCTAACACTACTCTTCATCCTCTCTTAAACAGCCCGCAAAGCTCCCCGACTTAACCCTCGAGTTAACTCCAATACCACAAACAGAGTTAATAAAAGAACCCAAGCACTAATAATTAATATCCAACCACCCAAAGAGTACATTAAAGCAACCCCCGCCATATCCCCCCGAAACACAGAAAACTCCCCTAACTCATCCGCAGACCCCCAAGAAGACTCATACCACCCTCCCCAAAATAGCCCCGAGACTACAACTACAGCCAACACATACGCTACCATATATATTGTAACAGGCCGGCTCCCTCAAGTCTCAGGGTATGGTTCAGCAGCTAAAGCTGCTGAATACGCAAATACAACTAACATACCCCCTAGATAAATTAAAAACAGCACAAGAGATAAAAAAGGACCTCCATGCCCCACCAGCACACCACATCCCATCCCAGCCACCACCACCAGCCCAAGCGCTGCAAAATAAGGAGAAGGATTAGAAGCAACTGCAACTAATCCAAGAACAAATGAAAATAAAACTAAATATATAATAAAAGTCATAATTCCTGCCAGGACTTTAACCAGGACTAATGGCTTGAAAAACCACCGTTGTTATTCAACTACAAGAACCCTAATGGCTAATCTCCGTAAAACCCACCCCCTCTTAAAAATTGTAAACGACTCACTAATTGACCTCCCTGCTCCCTCTAACATTTCAGTATGATGAAACTTCGGTTCTCTCCTTGCACTCTGCTTAGCAACACAAATCCTAACAGGCCTCTTTCTAGCCATACATTACACCTCTGATATCGCCACCGCCTTCACATCTGTTGCACATATCTGTCGAGATGTAAATTATGGCTGACTCATTCGTAATATGCATGCCAACGGTGCATCCTTCTTTTTTATTTGCATTTACCTTCACATCGGTCGTGGCCTATACTACGGCTCGTACCTATATAAAGAAACCTGAAACACCGGAGTAATCCTCCTCCTTCTACTTATGGGAACTGCCTTCGTAGGCTATGTTCTTCCCTGAGGACAAATATCATTTTGAGGAGCCACAGTCATCACTAACCTCCTTTCTGCCGTCCCCTATGTAGGAAACAACCTCGTACAATGAATCTGAGGAGGTTTTTCCGTAGACAATGCTACCCTAACCCGATTCTTCGCATTCCACTTCCTCCTCCCATTCATTATCGCCGCCGTCTTTATCCTTCATGTCCTCTTCCTTCACGAAACTGGATCCAATAACCCCACAGGCCTAAACTCAGATGCAGACAAAATCTCCTTCCACCCCTACTTCTCCTACAAAGACCTCCTAGGCTTTGCAGCACTTCTCACTGCTCTGGCCTCCCTAGCCCTATTTTCCCCAAACCTGCTCGGCGACCCCGATAACTTTACCCCCGCTAACCCCTTGGTTACCCCACCACACATTAAACCTGAATGATATTTCCTATTTGCTTACGCCATCCTCCGGTCTATTCCTAACAAACTTGGTGGAGTCTTAGCACTCCTATTCTCCATCCTTGTACTTATAGTTGTTCCCATCCTCCACACATCAAAACAACGAAGCCTAACATTCCGCCCAATCACTCAATTCCTATTCTGAACCCTCGTTGCAGATGTTATAATCCTAACCTGAATCGGAGGAATACCAGTCGAACACCCCTTTGTTATCATCGGGCAAGTCGCCTCAGTCCTTTACTTCCTCCTATTCCTGGTCCTTACACCCCTAGCAGGATGGGTAGAAAATAAAATGCTCGAATGAACTTGCACTAGTAGCTCAGCGCCAGAGCGCCGGTCTTGTAAACCGGACGTCGGAGGTTAAATTCCTCCCTACTGCTCAGAAAAAGGAGATTTTAACTCCTACCCCTAACTCCCAAAGCTAGGATTCTTACATTAAACTATTCTCTGGTTCGCAACGCTATACAATATTTTCGCAAATGACATATATGTATTTACACCATATACTTATTTATAGCATAATAACGCATGTTCTTAGGACATACAAAGACATATATGACACATACATGAAATAGTACTATCTATGATTAAACGAGTATATATATGTATAATTGTACATATACTATAGTCTAAGAAATTACTCATATCTATCTCAAGCACATTCAGATATAATTTAAGACTTAACACAACTGGAACCGACAATGATATACCAAGTACCCACCACACTATTCAAGTCAAATAATTAATGTAGTAAGAACCTACCAACCGGTGATTTCTTAATGATATCGTTTATTGATGGTCAAGGACAGAAATCGTGGGGGTTTCACTTAGTGAATTATTCCTGGCATTTGGTTCCTATTTGGGTGTCATATATCGATATTATTCCCCACACTTTCATCGACGCTTACATAAGTTAATGGTGGGATTACATACTCCTCGTTACCCAACATGCCGGGCGTTCTCTCCAGCGGGTAAGGGGTTCTCTTTTTTGTCTTCCTTTCACTTGGCATTTCACAGTGCAAAGAGTTCCGAAATATTAAGGTTGAACATTTCCTTGCCCGAAAGAATATGTTTTCATGGTGGAATGATAATCATCCTATAACCACATATTAGGATATCAAGTGCATAATAAATTATTTTTTCTCCTAACATATCTAAGATCACTCCCCCTCGGCTTTTGCGCGTTAAACCCCCCTACCCCCCTAAACTCCTAAGATCGCTATTATTCCTGAAAACCCCCCGGAAACAGGAAAGCCCCTAGAAGCTTTTTATGCTCTAAAATGCGTGTTTATACACTATTATAATATTTCACAT